TTTAGTTAGAGATCGTAATGGTAACAGTTATTCGATATATTTTAATATTGAAAATTTTATTTTCGAGATTGACAACGACCGCTCTTTTATGAATGAACTAGAAAGTGCCTTTTATAGTTATCTGAATAATGGTTCTCAAAGTGACAATCACTACTACGATCGTTATATGTATGATACTCAATATAGTTGGAATAATCACATTTTTAATTGCATTGATAGTTATCTTCGTTCTGAAATCAGTATTGATAATTACATTTCAGGCGGTAGCGACAATTACAGCGACAGTTACATGTATAGTTACATTTGTAATGAAAGTGTAAATAGTAGTGACAACGAGAGTTCCAGTATAAGAATTAGCACAAATAGAAGCGATTTCAATATGAGAAGAAGATATAATGATCTCGATATAAATAAAAAATACAGGCATTTGTGGGTTCAATGCGAAAGTTGTTATGGGTTAAATTATAAGAAATTTTTTAAGTCAAAACTAAATGTTTGTGAACAATGCGGATATCATTTGAAAATGAGCAGTTCAGATAGAATCGAGCTTTCGGTTGATCCGGGCACTTGGGATCCTATGAATGAAGACATGGTTTCTCTGGACCCCATTGAATTTCATTCAGAAGAGGAACCTTATAAAGATCGTATCGATTCTTATCAAAGAAAAACAGGGTTAACCGAGGCTATTCAAACAGGCATAGGTCAACTAAATGGTATTCCCATAGCTATTGGGGTTATGGATTTTCAGTTCATGGGGGGCAGTATGGGATCCGTAGTAGGCGAGAAAATTACCCGTTTGATCGAGCATGCGAGTCGTAAAGCTCTCCCTCTTATTATAGTTTGTGCTTCGGGAGGAGCGCGCATGCAAGAAGGCAGTTTGAGCTTGATGCAAATGGCTAAAATCTCTTCCGCTTCATATAATTATCAATCAAATAAAAAGTTATTCTATGTATCAATCCTTACATCTCCTACAACCGGTGGGGTGACTGCAAGTTTTGGTATGTTGGGAGATATCATTATTGCCGAGCCTAATGCCTACATTGCATTTGCGGGTAAACGAGTAATTGAACAAACATTGAATAAGACAGTACCTGATGGTTCCCAGGCGGCTGAGTATTTATTCCATAAAGGCTTATTGGACTCAATCGTACCACGTAATCTTTTAAAAAGTGTTCTGAGTGAGTTATTTCAACTTCACGGTTTCTTTCCCTTAAATCAAAATTCAATCAAGTAGAGCATTCAATTAAGTTCTTTTTTGGGGGGCAAAGAAATATTTTAGTTATCAGTAAAGAAAAAAAGAAGAGTTCGTTTTCATTACGGGCATAAGATCCATAGACAAATCAGAAGTTTCGGGTACTTTTTTTCCCAAAAATCTGTATTTTATACCTATAATTGGTACTATATTCCTGATTAGAAATCAGGAAGTTTCGATCAACAGGATAAAAGAAAGAATGCATCCTTTTTTTGTTTTGGCAAAATTTTATTTTATGAAGAATAAATAATTTCATATTATCCTCTTACGTATTATAGAGATAGAAAAATTCAAAAAGAGAAAATTGTAGAATAGAAATCGTGCATATTTCGATATCTCCCGCGAGAATTCATATTTAGTTCTACATTCCTTGCACTTATTATTCTATACTTATAATAGATATACTTATCATAAGATATCTTTATAACAGGTACAAATTTTAAATCGAGGTATCCATTCTATGACAACTTTTGATTTACCCTCTATTTTTGTGCCTTTAGTGGGCCTAGTTTTCCCGGCAATTGCAATGGCTTCTTTATTTCTTCATGTTCAAAAAAATAAGATTGTCTAGATCCCTATGAAGCAGCCGCTTTTATATCTAACCAATTTGATGAATTATTTCTAATGGTTCACATCATAATAGTGCTAGTTGATGAGAGTTACTTCGGGAACAAAAAAGTAAAGTAAAATTCATTTGGGTTATTCTCTCAATTCCAATAAAATGCAACTTGATCTAGTATGAACTGGCGCTCAGAACGTATATGGATAGAACTTATAACGGGGTCTCGAAAAACAAGTAATTTCTGCTGGGCCTGTATCCTCCTTTTAGGTTCACTAGGATTCTTATTGGTTGGAACTTCTAGTTATCTTGGTAGGAATCTGATATCCTTATTCCCGTCTCAGGAAATTCTATTTTTTCCACAAGGCATCGTTATGTCTTTCTACGGGATCGCGGGTCTGTTCATTAGCTCCTATTTGTGGTGCACTATTTCGTGGAATGTAGGTAGTGGTTATGACCGATTCGATCGAAAAGAAGGAATAGTGTGTATTTTTCGTTGGGGATTTCCTGGAATAAATCGTCGTATCTTCCTTCGATTCCTTATGAGGGATGTACAGTCGATTAGAATCGAAATTAAAGAGGGTCTTTTTCCTCGTCGTGTCCTTTATATGGAAATCAGAGGCCAGGGAGCCATTCCCTTGACTCGGACTGATGAGAACCTAACTCCACGAGAAATTGAACAAAAAGCAGCGGAATTGGCCTATTTCTTGCGCGTACCGATTGAAGTATTTTGAAATGAACTGCGAAAAATTAATGCTTTGTTAGCATGGAGGAGGGGACTAAGGAATCTTCATTTTATAGAACTTAACTTAAGTTTTTTCAGAACACTCATTCAAGCAAAAGGGGATGTCTATGGAATACACAGAAAACGAAACTTTTTTTGTTTCCACAAAAAAACTAAATTCTTTCAGACTAGTAACAAGTCTAAGAAGTATGGGTTCATCATATATCTCAGAACATTTCAGAATATAATCCAGAATTCGTCTTTTTTTGGGGTCCCATTATTTTATTTTGAATTGGTACGTTAGATACAGATGGATTCTATATTGTAAATAACCCCTCTTTTTTCAATAAATTTTTTTATTCATTCGAAGCAAACCCTTATTCTTATTTCTATATTATTTCTTGATCTAAGGACTAACCAATATATGAAAAATAAAAAAGGAGGCGTAGATTCATAGGTTCGATACCTTGTTATAGAACTCATGCTTCATAGAAATATTCGATCGGATAGAGTCGACGAAAGAGGTGGTTTCATTAGTAATTTACAGATTAAAAATGCCACAAAAGAAAACATTCACTACCCTCGCATATCTTGCATCTATTATATTTTTACCCTGGTGGGTTTCTCTCTCATTAAAAAAATTTTTGGAATCCTGGTTTACAAATTGGTGGAATATTAGGCAACCGGAAACGTTTTTGAATGATATTAAAGAAAAGAATCTTCTAGAAAAATTCATAGAATTAGAAGAACTTTTCTTTTTGGACGAAATGATAAAGGAGTACCCGGAGACACATATACAAAAGCTCCGTATAGGAATCCACAAAGAAACGATACAATTGGTCAAGATGCACAATGAGGGTCATATTCATAGCATTTTGCACTTCTCGACAAATATAATCTGTTTCGCTATTCTAAGTGGTTATTCTATTCTGGGTAATGAAGAACTTCTCGTTCTTAATTCTTGGGTAAAAGAATTCCTCTACAACTTAAGTGACACAATAAAAGCTTTTTCTATTCTTTTATTAACTGATTTATGTATCGGATTCCATTCGCCTCATGGTTGGGAACTAATGATCGGCTCTATCTCCAAGGATTTTGGATTTTATCATAATGATCAAATTATATCTGGTCTTGTTTCCACTTTCCCAGTCATTCTAGATACACTTTTAAAATATTGGATTTTCCGTTATTTAAATCGCGTATCCCCGTCACTTGTAGTGATTTATCATTCAATGAATGACTAAAGACGGATTCCCCGATATTAATCAAATCATAATGTTTGTTACTTTGTTTGTACATATATAAACAAAGCATTAAAAATCTTACTCACCTTTTATAGTTATATCCATCCCAGAGATTCTTCCTGTATTCCATTCCAGTAAAATTATTCCATTACAATAGCAGAATCGTGGATAGGGAACTACACTAGTAACCTACCTAATTTATTGTAGAAATTCTCGGGATCAACGATTGGACCATGCAAAAAAGAAATATATTTTCTCGGATAAAGGAGCAGATGGCTCGATCCATTTCTGTATCGATCATGCTATATGTAATAACTTGGCCATCTACTTCATATGCATATCCCATTTTTGCGCAGCAGGGTTATGAAAATCCACGAGAGGCGACTGGGCGTATTGTCTGTGCCAACTGCCATTTAGCTAATAAGCCCGTGGATATTGAGGTTCCACAAGCGATACTTCCTGATACTGTATTTGAAGCAGTTGTGAGAATCCCTTATGATATGCAACTGAAACAGGTTCTTGCTAATGGTAAAAAAGGGGGTTTGAACGTAGGGGCTGTTCTTATTTTACCTGAGGGATTCGAATTAGCCCCCCCCGATCGTATTTCTCCCGAAATGAAAGAAAAGATGGGCAATCTTTCTTTTCAGAGTTATCGCCCCATGAAAAAAAATATTCTTGTGATAGGTCCTGTTCCAGGTCAGAAATATAGCGAAATCACCTTTCCTATTCTTTCCCCAGACCCCGCTATTAACAAAGACGCTCACTTCTTAAAATATCCTATATATGTAGGCGGGAACAGAGGTAGGGGTCAGATTTATCCCGATGGGAGTAAGAGTAACAATACAGTCTATAATGCTACATCAGCAGGTATAGTAAGTAAAATAGTACGTAAAGAAAAAGGGGGATATGAAATAAGCATAGCAGATACGTCAGACGGGCACCAAGTGGTCGATATTATCCCTCCAGGACCGGAACTTCTTGTTTCAGAAGGTGAATCTATCAAGCTTGATCAACCACTAACAAGTAATCCCAACGTGGGTGGATTTGGTCAGGGAGACGGAGAAATAGTACTTCAGGATCCATCACGTGTCCAAGGCCTTTTGTTCTTCTTGGCATCTGTTATTTTGGCACAAATATTTTTGGTTCTGAAAAAGAAACAATTCGAGAAGGTTCAATTGTCTGAAATGAATTTTTAGGCCCATCTATTTATGAACATAAAGT